TGAACTAAGGTCTAAGAGGTTGAGCTACTCTTTATGGAAACTTTGAAGGCTACTAGTTTAATAACTTAAAACCTTCACCCCAAGAAAGTTAGTGGAATGGCTGAGGTTTAAGCGATAAACTGTAAATTTATTAACGAGTTGTAAACTCTTCTACTATAAATATAGAAGGCCTTGTAGTGGAAATTAAAAGACGTCGGATTGCAAATCTGAAGATGCACATTTGTTGCCGAGGCTTATATTATGAAAGAATAGGCAGCTGAGGGGATTAATATCCCCACTATATTAACGAACAGTGCTATAATAATAAGTTTCCTTTTCAGCGCCGCCTTGATTGATCATTTGGTCTTTGCAGAGCTTAGGACAAGCGAACTTAGCGCGACTCGTAGGTAGTAAAATAGTGTAAACAGCGAGGAGCTAAGGAGAATAGCTAACAGTAAAAAATTACCTGACCAACATAATTGTTGGATAACAATTCATTTAGGAATAAACCCTGTAAAAGGGGGTAGACCCCCTAGAGATAGGAGCCTTATAAATATCACCAGTTTAACTACTGAGCCGGGTGGGATGTGGTTCAATAAGTGGTTAAAATGGAAGGTCTGTGTAAAATGAAATAGTATAACCACTGAAAAAGATATAACAGAGTATACAATGAAATATAGTAATCACATACTTTCCCTGACTAAAAGCGCTGCTATTATTCAAGCTATATGATTAATTGATGAGTAACCAAGGAGTTTTCGCAGGAGGGTTTGATTTAACCCTCCCAGCGCCCCCACAACAGCCGATATTATAGCTGCCACTGAGATCAATGTTGCTTGTTCTGTGATGTAATAAGATAATAGTGATATTGGTGTGATTTTCTGAACTGTCATTAACACTAGCGCTTGTGGTCATATCATTCCTTCTAGGGTTGGCGGAAATCAAAAATGAAAGGGCGCAGAGCCTGCTTTAAGCAATAAAGCAGCTGACAGGGGGGCAGAAAATACCGGTATCTTTATTATAATTATTACGGCAGAAATTAACAAAACAGTTGATCCCAATGCTTGGATTAAAAAATATTTTAAGGCAGCTTCAGATGAATACTGGTTATTTTTTATAAAAATTAATGGAATGAAAGAGAGTAAGTTTAACTCTAATCCTATTCAAGCCCCAAACCACGAGTTTGAGGAAACTGAGATTGTAATACCTAAGATCAGTGTTCTCATAAATAAACAGCGAGAAGGGGAAAATACAATTAAAAAGAGAAGGATTTGACCTTCATAAATGGGGTATGAACCCACTAGCTTAGTTAGCTTATCTTTTTATATCTTGATGTAAAGAGCATGTGAGATTTTGATTCTTAAAGAAATGGTGTAATTCCATTAGATATAATGAAGGTAAACAATCTTACATGAGAGTCGTATCAAGACATTCCTTTTATCAGGCACTCCATTTAGGTAATCTTTATTTTTTTTATAATTGTATTTTGAATATAAAACAATAGATAATGAATTATGTAAATGTTTTGCTCGGATGAAAAAAAAAGCTACTATTTTAGTAATAACTATTTATTATATAATAACATTATGAATAAAAAAAAATACCGAGAGGTTCGCGGAATATTAGCTCGATTTGATTACTAGTGGTGGGAGTAAAATAAATATTAGATTAGGATAATCACAGTCTTGTTTTATTCTAAAATAAATACTACAAGTGCTGAGAAGTTAAATAATTTAACTTTATGTAAAATAATAACGACATTAATTGTAAAGTTTATTAATCATTATTTTTTTTATAAATAGGGTATCTTATTGTTAATTAAAGGATTACATGTAATCTATTTAATCAATTATAAAACCCTATTTAACTTATATACTCTAGTCTGTATACAAAGGTATGTTATTAAGTATTCTGTAACCCTAAAACCTAACAAGTTATTATATAAGTTGTCTGATGTACTATGAAATTGAGTACATCAGACAATCACTGTCTAATTAGATAAATGTAAGCATAATTTATTATTAATTATTTAGAAGCTTTAATATTAAAATATTTAATTAATATTAATTATTTTAGGTTGGATATATATATACATGATACATGTATGTATATATATATATATATATGTTAAACTTAACTCTATTTTATAATATAACTAAGTATATAATGTGTTATAGATTTTTAGGGAGGTTGACTCTAAAATAAGTGTTGACGTGGCTTTTAACCTTTCCAAAATTGAAGCTATAGGGTGTTCTAAGTCTTGCGAGTGGTCTAATGACCAGGGGATAGTAATCTAAAATAGTGGGGAACTGTAAAAAATTGAATGTTATTAGGGTTGGTGTTATAAGTTTCGGGTTTGATTCTAAAATAAGTGTTGACGTGGCTTTTAACCTTTCCAAAATTGAAGCTATAGGGTGTTCTAAGTCTTGCGAGTGGTCTAATGACCAGGGGATAGTAATCTAAAATAGTGGGGAACTGTAAAAAATTGAATGTTATTAGGGTTGGTGTTATAAGTTTCGGGTTTGATTCTAAAATAAGTGTTGATGTGGCTTTTAACCTTTCCAAAATTGAAGCTATAGGGTGTTCTAAGTCTTGCGAGTGGTCTAATGACCAGGGGATAGTAATCTAAAATAGTGGGGAACTGTAAAAAATTGAATGTTATTAGGGTTGGTGTTATAAGTTTCGGGTTTGATTCTAAAATAAGTGTTGATGTGGCTTTTAACCTTTCCAAAATTGAAGCTATAGGGTGTTCTAAGTCTTGCGAGTGGTCTAATGACCAGGGGATAGTAATCTAAAATAGTGGGGAACTGTAAAAAATTGAATGTTATTAGGGTTGGTGTTATAAGTTTCGGGTTTGATTCTAAAATAAGTGTTGATGTGGCTTTTAACCTTTCCAAAATTGAAGCTATAGGGTGTTCTAAGTCTTGCGAGTGGTCTAATGACCAGGGGATAGTAATCTAAAATAGTGGGGAACTGTAAAAAATTGAATGTTATTAGGGTTGGTGTTATAAGTTTCGGGTTTGATTCTAAAATAAGTGTTGATGTGGCTTTTAACCTTTCCAAAATTGAAGCTATAGGGTGTTCTAAGTCTTGCGAGTGGTCTAATGACCAGGGGATAGTAATCTAAAATAGTGGGGAACTGTAAAAAATTGAATGTTATTAGGGTTGGTGTTATAAGTTTCGGGTTTGATTCTAAAATAAGTGTTGATGTGGCTTTTAACCTTTCCAAAATTGAAGCTATAGGGTGTTCTAAGTCTTGCGAGTGGTCTAATGACCAGGGGATAGTAATCTAAAATAGTGGGGAACTGTAAAAAATTGAATGTTATTAGGGTTGGTGTTATAAGTTTCGGGTTTGATTCTAAAATAAGTGTTGATGTGGCTTTTAACCTTTCCAAAATTGAAGCTATAGGGTGTTCTAAGTCTTGCGAGTGGTCTAATGACCAGGGGATAGTAATCTAAAATAGTGGGGAACTGTAAAAAATTGAATGTTATTAGGGTTGGTGTTATAAGTTTCGGGTTTGATTCTAAAATAAGTGTTGATGTGGCTTTTAACCTTTCCAAAATTGAAGCTATAGGGTGTTTTAAGTTTTGCGAGTGGTCTAATGACCAGGGGGTAGTAACCTAAAATAGTGGGCAGGTTTATTATTGTAGGTGGTTCTAAAATAAGTCTTTAATTTAGTCCTGTTTATTAAAATTTGCTAAAATTATGTAGACACGATTATATTAATAGTAGCTTCAGTTAAAAGTTTTATTCTTGCTTGAATTTTTTAATACTAATTATACATTACATGCTAGATTAATCGTTACAAAAGTATTAAAATATTTAAAATATATTATACAAACTATTCTATACTTATTAGAATATTAAACCGCAGTATTTAATACTAAATAATAACTTAACCGTTGATCTGATACTTTAGTAAAAACCGGTTAAATTTTGTGCCAGCATCCGCGGTTATACTAAGGGTTTAAAAAAATTATTCGGTTAAAATCAGTTAAATTGAGTTATAAACAATTCTTAAATATTATTAACCAAAGGTGAAATTAAACTTCTAAAAATTTAAAAATCGTAACTAAGCTATTGAAACTAAAAAATCTTAACTATAAACCAGGATTAGATACCCTGTTATTTTAAGATCAAATATTACACAACCTGGGTATTAAACAGTTATGAGCTTGAAACTCAAAGAATTTGGCGGTGTCTTAGTCTAGTTAGAGGAGCCTGTTATATCAACGATACACCACGCATAATCTCACTTTTTTATGTAAAATCAGTTTGTATACCGTCATTATTAGATGATTTTATTTAAAAATTTTAATCATTAAAAAAACTATAAGTTAATATATTAGATCAAGGTGCAGCTAATAAAAAAGAAATAATGGGCTACAATAATATAAAATTAAACGGATATAAAGATGAAACTCTTTATTGAAGGCGGATTTAATAGTATTATTAAATTTACTACGGTATTAAGATAATAGCTCTAAGATATGTACACATTGCCCGTCGCTCTCATTCTTAATGTGAGATAAGTCGTAACATAGTAGTTGTACTGGAAAGTGTATCTAGATTTATCAAAATAAAGCTAAATTAGTAAAGCACCTCACTTACATTGAGAAGTATTTCGTGCAAATCGATATATTTTGAGCTTTAAAATTATTTATACTTATCCTATAACAAATTTATAATAAAAATAATTTTTTTATATTTTAACTGTAGTAAAATTTGATAAAACATTGATATAAATAATAAAAAATAGTACTGTGAAGGAAATTTGAAATAACTGAAAATATAAACAAACAAAAGTAGTTATAAACAGTCTTACCTTGTGTATCAGGGTTTTTTAATTTTATCGTGTTACATGAAAATCCCGAAACGAAAAGAGCTATAGTTTTTATTAAGTTTACATGGTAAATAATTTTAAAAAATAACTATAGTTGTGAAATGTTAGTCGATTTTCGTAATATCTGGTTGCTGAAGAATAAAATTTAATTTGACATTTTTATAATCTTATAAAAATTTAAAGAAAAGAAGGTTTCAGCTTTTTTTTCTATAATGATTACTTAATAGTGGTGTTAAACTTTAAGCTTAAAATTAGGCTTAAAAGTAGCCATACTTATAAAGTGTTCTAACTAATATATTGTTAACTAGCATTTATAAGCCACTTTATTCACTTATTCAGTAGAAACAATTAATCTTATATTGAAGGTTAAAATGAATTAATAAGTAGATAAAATTTGTAATACAAAATTTTTGAATATTTAAATTTTATAAAACAATAATAACTTGTGCTAAGTAACTCGGCAAAAAATGTTTCTGCCTGTTTATCAAAAACATGTCTTTATGAAATATTTATAAAGTCTGGCCTGCCCACTGAATTTTAAAGGGCCGCGGTATTTTGACCGTGCAAAGGTAGCATAATCACTTGTCTCTTAATTGGAGGCTTGTATGAATGGTCGCACAAGAAACAAACTGTCTTCAGCTAAATTTATTGAACTTAACTTTTAAGTAAAAAGGCTTAAATAAATTAAAGTGACGATAAGACCCTATAAAACTTGATAAACAAAACTAAAAAAGTGGAGTAGTTGATTAAAACTTTTTTTGTGGAATTTATTTTATTGGGGCGATAAAAATATAAAAAGTAACTGTTTTTAAAATTTTAATGATTTATAATCAGATCGCGTGAATGATCCTTTAATAAAGATTATAAGATTAAGTTACTTTAGGGATAACAGCGTAATTTTCTTTGAGAGTTCTTATCTACAAGAAAGATTACGACCTCGATGTTGAATTAAAAAATCTTTAAGGTGTAGCAGCTTTAAAAGAAGGTCTGTTCGACCTTTAAATTTTTACATGATTTGAGTTCAGACCGGTGTGAGCCAGGTCGGTTTCTATCTTTTAATTAATAAAAATTACTTTAGTACGAAAGGATTAAGTAATTGAAAAATTTTCTTATATCTGAATTATAATAAGTTCTACTGTGGCAGAGGAATGCTCAGGATTTAAGTTCCTGCTACGAAGTTCTTACTTCCATAGAAAACTAGCAATAGTCGTGATATCTTTCGTTATACTAATTAGTTATATTCTGCTTGTAGTGTGTGTCTTAGTAGGCGTAGCTTTCCTGACTTTATTGGAACGAAAAGTATTAGGTTATATTCAAATTCGTAAAGGTCCTAATAAGGTGGGATTTATTGGTATTTTACAGCCTTTTTCTGACGCTATTAAATTATTTACTAAAGAACAAACGTACCCAACAATATCAAATTTTATACCATATTATCTATCTCCTGTATTTAGGTTGTTTGTTTCATTAATTGTGTGGCTAACTATACCATATGAAATCGGCTTATTTAACTTTTCAATAGGGACTCTATTCTTTTTATGTTGTACAAGCTTAGGAGTTTATACAACAATAGGGGCAGGCTGGTCATCTAACTCTAAGTACTCTTTGTTAGGAAGTCTTCGAGCAGTGGCACAAACAATTTCGTATGAAGTTAGGTTAGCTTTAATTTTGTTGTCGTTTGTTATACTAGTGGGTGGTTTTAACCTGAGCTTGTTTTCACTATACCAACGAGATTGTTGATTTCTGTTTTTAACCATACCTTTATCTTTAATTTGATTTGCGTCTTGTTTAGCTGAAACTAATCGGACACCGTTCGATTTTGCAGAGGGGGAATCAGAGTTAGTGTCCGGCTTTAATACGGAATATAGTAGAGGTGGTTTCGCATTAATTTTTTTAGCAGAGTATGCTAGTATTTTATTTATGAGTATGCTAGTGGCTTTATTATTTCTTGGTGGTAACCTTATCAGAGTTTCATTTTACATGAAGCTGGCGTTTGTTGCATTCTGTTTTATTTGGGTGCGAGGAACCCTACCCCGGTTTCGGTATGATAAGCTTATATATTTGGCTTGAAAAAGATTTTTACCTGTAAGACTAAATTATTTAATCTTTTTTATAGGGCTTAAAACAATGTTGGTAGTAATACTAATTTAGCTGTACTAAATTTAGAAAAGTTATTAAAGGATTTGAACCTCTATAGTGTGCTTTCAAAACACATGCTTTACAATATCAGCCAAATAACTTATCTTACTATGGTTTTAAGGGTTGTTGCTAGTTTAGTAGCTTGTCTCATCACATTATAAGTAATGGAGATAGAACATAATACCTAAAATATAATACAGTTAAGATTTGACCAGTTAAGATATAGGGGTCTTCAACAGGTCGAGCTCCGATCCATGTTAATAAAAAAATAATAGATACCAATCTTCAAAATATAACTTGATTTACAGGGTAAAAAGTTAACCTTCGGAACTTACCTTTGTGTGTAAAAGGTAAAATTAGTAAAATGGCAATTGACAGTACAAGAGATACTACTCCTCCTAATTTATTAGGAATAGATCGTAAAATAGCGTAAGCAAATAGAAAATATCACTCTGGTTGAATATGGGCAGGGGTGACTAACGGGTTAGCGGGGATAAAATTATCTGGATCTCCCAATAAGTAAGGATCAATTAAAGTTAATAATAAAAGAGCTGTTATTATTACTAGAATCCCAAAAACATCTTTTAACGTAAAATAGTGGTGAAATGGAATTTTATCAATATTGTTCGGGAGTCCAAGCGGATTATTAGATCCTGTTTGGTGTAAAAATAGTAGGTGCACTATAACAGCAGCGGCAACAATAAATGGAAATAAGAAGTGGAAAGTAAAAAAGCGAGTTAGGGTTGCATTATCTACAGCGAATCCCCCCCATAACCATTGAACTAAGTCTGTTCCAATGTAAGGGATAGCAGAAGCTAAGTTTGTAATTACTGTTGCACCCCAAAAAGATATTTGTCCTCAAGGTAAAACATATCCTAGGAAAGCAGTTCCCATTACTAAGAATATAATAATTACTCCAATTGTTCAAGTTTGTAAAAATAAATAAGATCCATAATACATACCTCGCCCAGTGTGTAAATAAAGACAAATAAAAAAGAAAGAAGCTCCATTTGCATGTATAGTTCGAAGAAGTCAACCATAGTTAACGTCTCGGCAAATGTGGGCAACACTAGAAAAAGCTAAATCAATATTAGCGGTATAATGTATTGCTAAAAATAAACCTGTGACGATCTGTACTCCTAAACAAAGCCCTAGTAGTGAACCAAAGTTTCACCACGCAGAAATGTTTGATGGGGCTGGCAGATCTACTAACGCACTATTTGCGATTTTAAATAAAGGGTGATTTTTACGGATTGGTATTGTCATTAATTGGCAGATAGTCGTAAGGGCCCAAAAAAGTTACCTGTTACTTTAACAACAACAATAAGAGTTAAAAGTAAGTAAAATACTATAAAGATGGTTATATTTATATTAGTCGAGTTGTAAATAGTTGCAACTAATTCTAAGTCTGTAGAGTAACAAGTATCTTTGATAAACGAACTTATTTTTAATAAAGTGCTTTGTGACAATATTATAGGATCGCAAAGTAACAGCAGTCCCCCTGTAATTGAGATTGAAGCAATTGCTATGAATGAGATGATAGAGGGCTTAAATATCTCATTGGAGGCTAAAGATGTTACATAAATAAATAAAACTAACATACCCCCTAAAAAGATCAGAAATAAAATGTAAGAAAATCAGAATGATAGATTAGATAAGCCTGTAGTACAACAAATAAGGATTGTTTGGAATAGTAGGGCAAGCCCCATTGCAAGTGGGTGTACTAAACGTGTAAATAAAATAGAGGTCGAAATAATCAAGGGGTAAAATATAATTAAAAACGGAATTGTCAAAAGATAGTTTAATTTAAAATACTAGTTTTGGAGACTAGTGATGTGAGTAGTTTCTCTCTTTTGACTGTTTTAAAAGAGTTACTCTTATTTTCGATTTACAAGACCGATGTTTTATTTTAAACTATTAAAACAAATGTCAATACTTATATCTTATTACTCCGTTCCTATTTTAAGCTCATTATGTGGCCTGTGAGTGTTTTGCTCGAAACGAAAGCATTTGTTAAACACCCTATTAAGGTTAGAATATATTATACTTAGTGTATTCTGGTTAATAGTACTAAGCTTATCATTAATGGGCCAGGAAGTTTTCTTTTCATTATTTTTTCTAACTTTTGCTGCTTGTGAAGGAGCCCTCGGACTAGCTTTACTGGTATCTATTGTCCGAAGTCACGGTAATGACCGGTTTGGTAATTTTAATCTCTTACAATGTTAAAATTTATAGTTCCACTAATACTTTTGATCCCAATATGCTATAGATGAGAACTAGTGCAGCTATCAGTATTTTTATTAACCTTTATATTTTCTGCGCTGATTGGCCATGACTTTTTATTTACTCATATGGGTTGTGGTCTGGGCCTTGATTACTTAGGCTACCTTTTAATCCTGCTTAGATTTTGGATTACAAGCTTAGTTTTATCAGCAAGCCATAAGGTGTATAAGTATAACAACTTCACCTCTATATTTTTAATTATAAATTTAAGCTTGCTACTGTTTTTAGTGATCACGTTTAGGTGTTTAGATTTTTTATGGTTTTATATTAGGTTCGAGGCGTCGTTAATTCCCACTTTGATTTTAATTTTAGGTTGAGGGTATCAACCAGAGCGCATTCAAGCGGGAACTTACTTTATTTTTTACACAATATTTGCATCACTACCTTTACTCGTATCTATTTTATCAATTTACTATCAGTCTGGGAGAGTATCAATACACTTAGAGACCGAGATCCTCGATACAGGATTAATAAGGCATATATGATATTTGGTGACAGTATTTGCATTTATTGTTAAGCTTCCTATATTTATAGTACATTTGTGACTACCAAAGGCACATGTAGAAGCCCCTGTGGCAGGGTCTATAATTTTAGCCGGTGTATTACTTAAACTAGGAGGATACGGATTAATCCGTGTATTACCAATATTCTCGTACATGAATAAAAACTTGTCGTGGTTATGAGTAAGGGTGAGACTTGTAGGTGGTACTATTGTAAGAATTATATGCTTACGTCAGGTAGACATAAAAGCTTTAATTGCATATTCTTCAGTTGCACATATAGGTTTAGTACTATGTGGTTTGGTGGTGTTCGGGTGGTGGGGGCTCAATGGAGCTTTAATTGTTATAGTGGGACACGGTTTATGCTCCTCTGGTTTGTTTTGCTTAGCAAATATAGTGTATGAGCGAATAAGGAGCCGTAGTTTACTTATTAGTAAAGGGCTACTTAATTTTATACCAAGAATAGGCCTTTGATGATTTTTACTGAGTGCTGGTAACATAGCAGCACCTCCAACTTTGAATTTACTGGGTGAAGTAAGATTAATTATAAGTGTAGTATCTTGGTCTAAGGTGAGAATAGTTATAATTGCACTTTTATCTTTTTTTAGGGCAGCTTATACTTTGTACATATACTCTTTAAGTCAACATGGTAAATATTATTCTTCTTTATTTTCTTGTTGTTCAGGTAAGGTGCGGGAGTACCTTATTCTAATATTACATTGATTACCTCTAAATGCAATAATTTTAAATGGGTGTTTACTAGTAGTCACATAAGTTTAAATAGTTTAATAAAAATGACGGTCTGTGAATCCGTAGATATAGGTAACCTATTTTAGACCGTGCTTTGACTTATCATATTTCATTTAAGAAGTATAATTTTTTTAGCTTTATTTTCGTGTGTTTGTATGTTAAGCTCCATCTTTATGATTAATGTGGACATAAGTTATTTTATCGAATGACACATTGTCAGAATTAATTCATGTTCTATTGTTATAACTCTGATTCTAGATTGAATATCACTAATATTTATAAGTTTTGTCAGCTTTATTTCTTCTATGGTTTTATTTTATAGGGGAGGTTATATAGCTGGAGATTTTAATATTAATCGTTTTATTTATCTCGTACTAGCGTTTGTGCTGTCCATGACGTTTTTAATTATCAGTCCCAATATAGTAAGAATTCTTTTAGGCTGGGATGGACTAGGCTTAGTATCCTATGTTTTAGTAATTTATTATCAAAATGAAAAATCTGCAAATGCTGGTATGTTAACAGCACTCTCTAATCGGATTGGAGACGTTGCTATTTTACTCGCTATTAGTTTACTGGCTTCCCGCGGAGGGTGAAATTTTTACTTTTACACTGAGTTGTTTAACAATATGGAAGGGTATGGGATTGTAGGGGCACTGGTTGTCCTAGCAGCTATAACTAAGAGAGCACAGATTCCATTTTCTGCATGACTACCAGCAGCAATGGCTGCTCCTACACCAGTATCAGCTTTAGTACATTCATCAACTTTAGTAACTGCAGGAGTTTATCTTTTAGTTCGATTTAGAGCTGCAATTGAGGGCTCTATGACACAGAGTGTTCTTTTACTATTATCTAGGTTAACAATATTTATAGCAGGCCTAGGGGCTAACTTTGAGTATGACTTAAAGAAAATTATTGCGCTATCTACTTTGAGACAGCTAGGTGTTATAATAAGAATTCTATCTCTGGGATACGCTAACTTAGCTTTCTTTCACTTACTCAGACATGCCCTATTTAAAGCATTACTGTTTATATGTGCTGGGGCTGTTATTCATAATATAAAAGATTATCAAGATATCCGTGTTATAGGAAGTTTAGTTGTTCAAATACCTTTAACCACTTTTTGTATAAATCTCGCTAATCTGGCATTATGTGGTAGGCCATTCTTAGCTGGGTTCTACTCTAAAGATTTAATTTTAGAAATCGCGTTCATAAGCCCGATTAATATTACTATTTTTATACTTTACTGCCTTGCAACAGGATTAACCGTTTGTTACACAGCTCGATTAATTTACTATACACTAAGAGGTGACTTTAACTTACATAGATTATACACGATTACAGATGAGTCTTATTTAATAACAACTCCTATACTATTTCTAGGAGGTGGTGCTATTTTTGGTGGTGCATTACTAAGTTGAGTTATTTTCCCCGCTCCTAGAATAATTTGTATGCCTTTATTTTTTAAAACTTTGGCTTTAAGAGTTAGAGTTTTAGGTGGGGCAATTGGTTACATCTTAAACTTTATAATTGTAAACTATAAATTGTCATCTTTAAATAACTATAATTATGTCAGTTTTATGGGTTCTATGTGGTTTATACCTTTTTTATCGACTTATCCCACAAGCTATAGAACTTTAAAAGTTGGGAGGTACTATATGAAGGTAGCTGACTTTGGTTGATCTGAGTATTATGGGGGCCAAGGTATTTATAAGACTGTAATAAAAGCTTCAGATTACTTACAAATTGCTCAAGATAATAGTTTTAAAGTTTACATATTAAGTTTTGTTATATGGGTATTAGGAGTATTACTTTTATTATAATTTATATAGCTTATAAAATAGAGCATAACACTGAAGATGTTAGGGAGGTTGATTAATCTATAGATATTCTATTTTTAGTACTACGATGTGTGTTATTCCAGAAAAGGAGCACCTAATTAGCTAATGTAATAAAAGCTTGTTATACCTACTTTAGAAAGAAAATTCTTTAGCTTCGCAACGAAAATGCAATGTGTTAAAAATTACACTACAAAAGTTAGGAATATGAACGGACTTTAACCGCTCCAGTAGAAGTTAGAAGCTTCTCCTTAATGCTATAAATTCCCTTGATTAGAGATTAATCTCATTAATATCATTAACAGTGATATGCCTCTTTTTGGCTTCAATCAATAAGTAAGGGTATTTTAGGTACCAAAATTCTGGTCGAAACAGAGTGCAATCTTTCGCTTCTTACTTTAAGACAAGTTATATAAAATAACACCTTCTGAATGCAACCCAGATATCATCGTTGACTATAGTCCTACTCAGCCCAATCTAATGCTCCTTGGTTTCACTCGTGGTAGAGGCCTAATAGTAAGATTAATAAAAATACAACTCCTGTAATCATTCAGGATTGAATATTGGAGATTTCAATAATTGAGGCAAGAGGTAGAAGTAGTGTAATTTCTACATCAAAAATTAAAAAAATGACTGCAATCAAAAAGAATCGCAGAGAGAAGGGTAGTCGAGCTGAGCCTTTAGGGTCAAACCCACATTCAAAAGGGGAGTTTTTTTCTCGGTCTGAAATAGTCTTTTTGGATAAAAGTGAGGCGATTGTTATCACTAAAATAGAGATGAGTAAGATAATTATAACCGCGGAAGATAAAATAATAATTGTTTTTTCTAAGATTTTACTTAGCCCTGGTGGTTGGAAGCCAACTATACTTTTATACTAAAAAAACAACCTCCTCATCAATAGATAGAGATGTATAGGAATAATCATACGACATCTACGAAGTGTCAGTATCATGCAGCCGCTTCAAAGCCAAAGTGGTGGTTAGCTGAAAAGTGACAACTGTATAAACGAAATAAACAGACAGCTAGGAACCTAGTTCCGATAATCACATGGAGACCGTGAAATCCTGTGGCAACGAAAAAAGTAGCCCCGTATACAGAATCTGCAATTGTGAAAGATGCTTCAACATATTCATACGCCTGGAGGGCAGTGAAGTAAAGTCCAAGTACAATAGTTAGAAGAAGCCCTTGTACCGCTTGCGTGTGATTAGACTCTATAATTGTATGGTGGGATCAAGTGACTGTAGCCCCTGAAGCTAGTAAAATTGCTGTATTTAAAAGAGGAATTTGAAAGGGGTTAAAAGGTACAATTCCAGTAGGGGGTCAGCAGTTACCAATCTCAACGGTTGGAGATAGGCTTCTGTGAAAGAATGCCCAAAAAAAAGAGAAGAAAAATAATACTTCTGACACAATAAATAAGATTATTCCTCATCGGAGTCCAATAGCAACAACTTTAGTGTGGAGCCCTTGATAGGTTCCTTCACGGGTAATATCACGTCATCATTGAATTATAGATAAGAGTACTCCAAGTAGTCCTAAGATAAGTAAGTCTATATTAAACTGGTGAAATCATTTAACTAGCCCAGTAGTTAGCATTATAGCTCTAATTGAGCTCGTAAGTGGTCATGGTCTTATATCAACCAGATGGTATGTGTGAAATCCGTGTGCGTGCGATGACATTAGTTAACTTCTCTTGCATAAAGAGTTCTTAAAACTGCAAATACATAAGATTGAATTACTGCAACAGCAGCTTCTAGGGTAAGTAGTAGGATTTGTGCAAATAATAGTAGAGTTACTAAAGATATAGATAGAGAAGGCCCAGTTCTACCAAGTAATGTTAGTAATAGGTGGCCTGCAATTATATTTGCTGCTAGTCGAACGGCAAGTGTACCTGGACGAATAACATTTCTAATTGTCTCGATTAAGACTATAAATGGTATAAGAGGCCCAGGAGTTCCTTGTGGGACTAGGTGCGCAAATATATGCTGAGTGTGGTTGATTCAACCATAGAGTATAAAAGCTACTCATAGTGGTATTGATAATGATAATGTTATAGCCAAATGCCTTGTCCTGGTGAAGATGTAAGGAAGGAGCCCTAGTCTATTATTAAATACAATTAACGAGAAAAGTGTAACAAAGATAATTGTACTTCCTACTGGAGATCCAGCAAGAAGAATTTTAAACTCTCCGTGTAGAGTACCTAATACTTTAGACCATAGTAAAGATCAACGAGATGGTATTATTCAATACAAGACTGGCATAAATATAAGTCCCAAGAAAGTAGAAACTCAGTTCAAGGACAGGCTTATAATAGATGATATAGGGTCAAAAACTGAAAATAAATTTGTTATCATTTTCAAACTATTTTAGTGTAAGTGAGTTTGGACTGAATTGATGATAGTTTAGAAGGAACTTTCATGAAATAGTTTACAGTTATAAAAATTATAAATGTGGTTGAGAATATAATAAATAGATTTAATCATAATAATGGAGATATTTGTGGGATTAAAAAATGTTGCTTAAGCAACAATTTAAGCTTGACAAGCTTATGTTATATTGTTTAACTAATCTTTTTACTAGTTATACTTTTTCATTAGGGGTAGTTGCTATCTACCATTATAGGTTTAAAAGACATACACTTGCTTTCAGTCACCCAATGAGGCATCTCTTGTAGAAGAGATTCAATCTAAGAAGGATGAGATTGAAACTCTTTCTACTACAATAGGCATAAAACTGTGATTAGCCCCACAAATTTCTGAACATTGCCCATAAAATAAACCAGGTCGATTAATCAAAAATCTTGTTTGATTTAATCGCCCTGGCACTGCGTCAGCTTTAACTCCAAGAGCTGGAACAGTCCAAGAGTGAATAACATCAGCTGCATTGATTAAAATTCGAATTTGCGTATTTATTGGTAAAACAGTACGATTGTCTACATCGAGTAGACGGAACCCATTTGTCTCTAAGTCGGCAGTTGGGACTATATACGCGTCAAACTCGACCTCAAGAAAGTCTGAGTACTCATACCTTCAGTATCATTGGTGCCCAATAGTTTTAAGAGTTACTCTAGGGTTATTAACTTCGTCTAATATATATAATAATCGTAGGGAAGGGAGAGCAATAAAAATAAGAATAATAGCTGGTACTACAGTTCAAATAATTTCGATTGTTTGTCCTTCTAGTAGAAATCGATTTGTAATAGAATTAAAAAATAGTGTTGCTATTATATATCCGACTAAGGTTGTAATCAAGATTAAGATAATTATGGTGTGGTCATGAAAAAAGATTAGTTGCTCTATAAGAGGAGAGGCACTGTCTTGGAACCCTAGAAAACCTCACGTTGCTATTTTCTATGGAAATATTAATTTCGTGTTAGGATCCTAAATCCTATGCATACCTCTGCCACATTAGAATTAACTATGCAGCTAGGCTGAAATTATAGGGATTTCCATGTAGCTATGGTCTGCAGGGGGTAAGTTATGCTCTCACTCAAGAGAAGTTGGTAAAAATAAAGAGAAAAGAACTGGGCGTGCTCTAACTAAAGATTCCCATACAATTAACATAAAGCCTAGTACAGCAATAAGTGAGATTGTTGATCCGATTGAAGATAGTACATTTCAAGGCGTATAAGCATCTGGGTAGTCTGAATAACGACGCGGTATACCATTAAGCCCTAAGAAATGTTGAGGGAAGAAAGTAATATTAACCCCAGTAAATATAACTAAGAAGTGAAGTTTTAGTCATTTAGGGTTCATAGTAAGACCGGTAAATAGTGGGTATCAGTGAGCAATACCAGCAAAAATACCAAAGACAGCTCCTATTGATAGCACATAGTGGAAGTGTGCTACAACGTAGTATGTGTCGTGGAGAACTACATCAATTGACGAGTTTGCCAGTACTACTCCAGTAAGGCCACCAACTGTAAACAAGAATACAAAGCCCAGGGCTCAGATTAGTGAAGGGGAATAATTAAGTTGTGCCCCGTGTAGAGTACCTAATCATCTGAAGATTTTGATTCCTGTCGGAACAGCAATAATTATAGTAGCTGAGGTAAAATAAGCTCGGGTGTCTACATCCATTCCTACTGTAAACATATGGTGAGCTCAGACTACAAAGCCAAGTACACCAATTGCTATTATAGCATAGATTATACCTAATGTACCAAATGCTTGTTTTTTACCTGACTCTTGCCTGATAATGTGTGAGATTATTCCAAACGCTGGTAAAATTAGGATATAAACTTCTGGGTGACCAAAAAACCAAAATAGATGTTGGTAGAGAATAGGGTCACCACCGCCAGCGGGGTCAAAGAATGAAGTATTCAAGTTACGGTCGGTAAGAAGCATTGTGATCGCACCTGCTAGAACTGGAAGAGATAATAGAAGTAGAATTGCTGTAATAAATACTGACCACACAAATAGTGGGATACGGTCTATAGTTATTCCTGCTGATCGTATATTAATAACAGTTGTAATGAAGTTTACGGCCCCTAAAATTGAAGAAGCTCCAGCAATATGTAGTGAGAAGATTCCTATATCTACAGAAGCACCAGCATGGGCAATTCCTGCCGATAAAGGAGGGTAAACTGTTCATCCTGTACCCACCCCACTTTCTACTAGACCTCTTCCTAGTAAAAGAGTTAAGGAAGGAGGCAGTAACCAAAACCTCATGTTGTTTATCCGAGGGAATGCCATATCAGGGGCCCCCAACATTAGAGGAACTAATCAGTTTCCAAAACCACCGATTATAATTGGTATTACCATGAAGAAGATTATAACAAAAGCATGTGCTGTAACTACAACGTTGTAAATCTGGTCGTCCCCAATTAGACTTCCTGGTTGTCCTAACTCAGCTCGGATAATCAGTCTTAATGAAGTTCCCACTATCCCAGCTCACGCACCGAAAATGAAGTATAGTGTGCCGATGTCTTTGTGATTAGTTGAGAATAGCCAACGCTGCTGCGT